TGAGCTTTCTTTCACAGTAGACTATCTCCAACTATTGAATTAGGAATAACATGACCTCCTGTTGGAATTATAGCATTTAATCCATTCCAAATTCCTTTATTAAATACTGCTATTTTATTAGCTTCAGGAGTTACAGTAACATGAGCTCACCATAGATTAATGGAAAGAAACCATTCTCAAACTACACAAGCATTATTTTTCACTATTGTTTTAGGAGTATATTTTTCAATTCTTCAAGCATATGAATATATTGAAGCTCCATTTACAATTGCTGATGCAGTGTATGGATCAACCTTTTATATAGCAACAGGATTCCATGGATTACATGTATTAATTGGAACAACATTTTTATTAATTTGTTTTTTACGTCATATTAATTTTCATTTTTCAAAAAATCATCATTTTGGATTTGAAGCAGCAGCATGATACTGACATTTTGTAGATGTAGTATGATTATTTTTATATATTTCAATTTACTGATGAGGTAGATATTTATAAAGTATATATTTGTATATGTGACTTCCAATCACAAGGACTAAACAATTTTAGTATAAATAATATTAATATTATCAACAATAACTTTAATTATTATAATTATTACTATTGTAGTAATAATACTTGCTACTCTTTTATCAAAAAAAACACTTACAGACCGAGAAAAATGTTCACCATTTGAATGTGGATTTGATCCAATAAACTCTTCTCGACTTCCTTTTTCTTTACGATTTTTTTTAATTGCAATTATTTTCTTAATTTTTGATGTAGAAATTGCATTATTACTACCAATAATTATAATTATTAAATCATCAAACTTAATTAATTGAACTATTACTAGTTTATTTTTTATTTTTATTTTAATCGTAGGTTTATATCATGAATGAAACCAAGGAGCCTTAGAATGAAATGAATAAATATGAAGCGATTTATTGCAATTAGTTTCGGCCTAATCTTAGGTGAAGTTCACCCATATTTTAGGGTAATAGTTAACTATAACATTTAATTTGCATTTAAAAAGTATTGAATTATTCAATTTACCTTATTAATTGAAACCAAAGAGAGGTATATCACTGTTAATGATAAAATTGAATTTTTAAAATTCCAATTAAAGAAATATAAATGGAATTAAACCATTAAAGTTAAAAGTTAGCAGCTTTTACTTGATCAACATATTTCATTTATATAGTTTAAAAAAAACATTACATTTTCAATGTAAAAATAAAAATTTATTTTTTATAAATATCTAAAGATTAAAACAATCACCCTAACATCTTCAGTGTCATGCTCTAAATTTAAGCTATTTAAATAATTAATAAAACTAATTATTATTAATAAAATAATAAATCATAACATATATCTTAATAAATAAATTTTTAAACTATTATTTTGAAATTCTTGTAAATATAAAGAATAATTTTTTAATTGATTATATAATATTTGTCCTCCAAAAAACTCACTTCATCCTTGATCAAAACTTTTAAATGAATATAATCCTAATTTTAATGGATAATTAATAGCCCCAACTGTTGAAAGAACAGGTATAAATCATATTGACCCACCAAAATAAACTAAATTATAATAATATAAACCCTTATTAATAAAAAATAATTTAACATTAGTAAGTAAATAGCCTAAACTACCTCCTAATAAACATACAATTAGTGTTAAAATCTTTATATTAAAGGGCAAACAAATTATTGAAGGATTCAAAAACATTAATCATCTTAATATACTTCCACCAATAATTGCTATAATTATTAAAAAAAAAATTCTAAATAACATTGTTATACTTTTATCATTTAAAGGATGTAAAGAACTTCTATTAAATTCTCCAGTTATAGAATAATAAACTAAACGAAAGGAATAACATACAGTTAATCCTGTACTAAAAAAAAAAAGAAAAAAAGAAAAACTATTCACATAAGATAATATTACTATTTCTAAAATTAAATCCTTAGAATAAAATCCAGCTAAGAAAGGTATACCACATAAAGCTAAATTAGCAATATTAAAACAACTACAAGTTAATGGTATTCTTATATTTAATCTTCCTATTATTCGAATATCTTGAGAATTTTTTATATTATGAATAATAGACCCTGCACATATAAATAATAAAGCCTTAAATAAAGCATGAGTTAATAAATGAAAAAATGCTAATTTATAAAATCCTATAGATAAAATTCTTATTATTAAACCTAATTGACTAAGAGTTGATAAAGCAATAATTTTTTTTAAATCAAACTCAAAGTTCGCACCTAATCCCGCTATAAATATTGTTAGCCCAGATACTAATAATAAAAATTGCCCTATTCATAAATCAGTTAATAATACATTAAATCGAATTAATAAATAAACCCCCGCAGTTACTAAGGTTGAAGAATGAACTAATGCAGAAACTGGGGTAGGAGCTGCTATAGCTGCTGGTAATCAAGAAGAAAAAGGGATTTGTGCTCTTTTTGTTATAGCAGCTAATATTACTAACGCTCCAATAATTATTATTTCAGCCTTAGTAGATAATCTATCTAAATAGAAAATATAATTTCAACTTCCATAATTTAATATTCAAGCAATTGCTAACAATAGAGCCACATCTCCAACTCGATTAGATAAAGCAGTTAATATCCCAGCATTATAAGACTTAACATTTTGAAAATAAATTACTAAACAATAAGAAACCAATCCTAATCCATCTCATCCTAATAAAATTCTAATTAGATTTGGACTAATAATTAGCAATATTATCGATATAACAAATATTAAAACTAATAAAATAAATCGATTAATATTATAATCTTCTTCTATATATTGATTACTATAAAAAATAACTAAAGAAGAAATTAACAAAACAAAAGATATAAATATTAATCTTATTCAATCAAATAAAAAAGTCATAACAATTGATATAGATTGCAAAGATAATACTTCTCACTCAATGAAATAAACTAAATCTCTTAAAATAAACTTTATTCTTATTAAAAATAAACTAATACTAATAAAGATCAAAAAATAAAAACTTGTTTTACAATAATTAACTAAACTATTCACGATCTAAAATGAAATAATCATATCATTGACACCACAAATCAATATTTTTTTTAAACTATTTAAATAAATTCATAATATACAAAAACTTCTTTTTAAAATTAAAATATTTAAAGGAACTCAATGTAATATTAATAAAGAAAATTCTCGAACAGTTCCTACTGAAAAAAAATGAACCCCTGAATAAACCTTTCCATGTTGACTATAAGCAAATAAATATAAAGAATAAGCAGCTCTAAAAAAAGATAAAAAAGTTAATATAATTATAGTTACTCATGATCAAGCAACAATTCTATTTAATAAAGAAATTTCTCCTAATAAATTTAATGTGGGAGGAGCCGCCATATTACCAGAACATAATAAAAATCATCATAATCTTAAAGTTGGCATAAAATTTAAAAGCCCCTTATTAATTAATAAACTTCGTCTTCCTATTCGTTCATAAGAAATATTAGCTAAACAAAAAAGTCCTGAAGAACAAAGACCATGAGCAATTATTAAAGCATAAGAACCGGTTAGTCCTCAATAAGTTAAAGTTAATAAACCACTTAATACAATTCCTATATGAGCAACGGATGAATAAGCAATTAAAGCCTTTAAATCTGTTTGACGTAAACAAATTAAACTAATTAATACCCCTCCAACTAAACTAATTCTAATTCATCAATAATTATATTTTACACCACTTATTTGTAATAAAGAAAACATTCGTAATAATCCATATCCTCCCAATTTTAATAAAATACCCGCTAAAATTATAGAACCTGAAACAGGAGCTTCAACATGAGCCTTTGGTAATCATAAATGAACTAAAAATATTGGCATTTTTACTAAAAAAGCAAAAATTAACGATAGATATAATAAATTTAAATCTATAAAACTAAAATTTAATAATAAAGTAAAGGACAAAGTATTATTAATATCTAAAATATAAAAAATACCTACTAATAGAGGTAAAGAAGCTAACAAAGTATAAAATAATAAATATACCCCCGCTTGCAAACGCTCAGGTTGATACCCCCAACCTAAAATTAAAAATAAAGTTGGAATTAAACTAGCTTCAAAAAATAAATAAAATATAAATACTCTTATTGAACTAAAAGTTAATACTAATATTATTAATAAAAATAAAATTATAAAAATAAATAAATTTTTATAATTATTATATCTATAAACTTTTTCACTTGCTATTAACATTAATCCACAAATTCAAAATCTTAATAAAATTAATCCAAACGAAATTATATCCAACCCAAAATAATAAGAAATATAATTGAAATAATTTAAAGAACTAAAGTTAATTATAAAAAGAAAAGTAAAAAAAAATAATAAATTTTGAACCGTTCAATAATTACTTTTTAAAAAAGAAAGAGGAACTATAAAAATTAATATAAATACAAACTTTAACATTGTAAAATAGAAAATCTTTGAAAATAATCATTACCATGAGTTCGAATTATTGAAACTAAAATTGAAAGGCCTAAAACCCCTTCACACACACAAAAAGTTAAAAAAAATATTCTAAAATAAAGTTCATAATTTATAAAATTTAAATAAAAAAATAAAAAAATAAATAATCTTAATACTATAAATTCTAATCTTAGTAAAGTAGATAATAAATGTTTTCGATTAGATACAAATACCAAACACCCAAAAATAAATATAATTATTGATAAAATAAATAATAAATATATATTTGCCATTAATTTTATTAGTTTAAATAGTTTAACATAAAACATTAGTCTTGTAAACTAAAATTAAGATATAATTCTTTTTAAACTTCAAGAAAAAAGAAATCTCTTTTTCACTAACTCCCAAAGTTAATATTTTAAATAAACTATTTCTTGATATTACAAAATTAATTATTATAACATTATGTTTAATTATAAGATTTATTTTTATACAAATAAAACATCCCTTATCAATAGGATTAATATTATTAATCCAAACTTTTTTAACTTGTTTAATTACTAGAATCTATGTAAAAACATTTTGATTTTCATATGTATTATTTTTAATTTTTTTAGGAGGAATATTAATTTTATTTATCTATGTAACATCTTTATCTTCAAATGAAATATTTTCTATATCATTTAGATTAACAATAATTAGTTTAATTATTTTTTCTATTTTTAGTATTTTATTTTTTTTTATTGACAAATCATTAATTGAACAATTTATTACAAATATAGAAATAGAAAAATTATCTAACATAAATAATTTAATTAACGAAAATATTTTATCATTAAATAAAATATATAATTTTCCAACTAATTTAATTACATTACTTTTAATTAACTATCTATTTTTAACTTTAATAGTAACTGTAAAAATTACTAAAAAATTTTATGGTCCTTTACGACCAATAAATTAATGGTTAAACCCATTCGAAAAATACACCCTTTAATTAGAATTGCTAACAATGCATTAGTAGATCTGCCAGCCCCATCTAATATTTCAGCATGATGAAATTTTGGATCATTATTAGGATTATGTTTAATAATTCAAATTTTAACAGGATTATTTTTAGCCATACATTATGCTGCTGATATTGAAACTGCTTTTAACAGAGTTAATCATATTTGTCGAGATGTAAATAATGGATGATTCTTACGAATTTGCCATGCAAATGGTGCTTCATTTTTTTTTACTTGTTTATTTATTCATGTTGGACGAGGAGTATATTATGAATCATATTTATATCACATAACATGAAATACTGGAGTAATTATTTTATTTTTAACAATAGCAACAGGATTCTTAGGTTATGTTTTACCTTGAGGACAAATATCTTTTTGAGGGGCTACAGTAATTACTAATTTATTATCAGCTGTTCCTTATTTAGGAATAGATTTAGTACAATGAATTTGAGGAGGGTTTGCTGTTGATAATGCTACCTTAACTCGATTTTTCACATTTCATTTTATTTTTCCATTTATTATTTTAGCATTAATAATAATTCATTTATTATTTTTACATCAAACAGGATCTAATAATCCTCTTGGATTAAATAGAAATGTTGATAAAATTCCTTTTCATCCTTATTTTATTTATAAGGATATTTTCGGATTTATTGTATTTTTATGAATTTTAGTAGCATTTATTTGAAAATTTAATTACTTACTAATAGACCCAGAAAATTTTATTCCTGCTAATCCATTAGTTACTCCAGTTCATATTCAACCTGAATGATATTTTTTATTTGCTTATGCTATTTTACGATCAATTCCTAATAAATTAGGAGGAGTAATTGCTTTAGTTTTATCTATTGCAATTTTATTAATTTTACCTTTTACTCATTCAAGTAAGTTCCGAGGATTACAATTTTATCCACTAAATCAAATTTTATATTGAAACATAGTAATTGTTGCATCATTATTAACTTGAATTGGAGCTCGACCTGTAGAAGACCCATATATTTTAACTGGTCAAATTCTTACAGTTTTATATTTTTCATACTTTATTATTAATCCTTTAGTGGCTAAGTATTGAGATAAATTATTAAATTAATTAATAAGCTTTTATAGCATATGTCTTGAAAACATAAGAAAGAAGTAAATCCTTCTATTAATTTATACTAAAAACTATTCATTAAAATAATAAAGAAATTAAAAAAATTTTAAACCCTACAAAAAAAAATAAATAATTTAAAGAAAGAGGTAAAAAACTTTTTCATGCTAAATATATTAATTTATCATATCGAAATCGAGGTAAAGTCCCTCGAACTCAAATAAAAATAAATGAGATAAAAGTTAATTTAAAAAAAAATAATAATCTATAAATATCGCCTCCTAAAAAAATAACAACAAATAATATTCTCATAAATAAAATTCTTGAATACTCAGCTAAAAAAATTAATGCAAATCCCCCTCTTCTATATTCAACATTAAACCCAGAAACTAATTCTGACTCTCCTTCTGCAAAATCAAAAGGAGTACGATTAGTTTCAGCTAAACAAGAAGCTAATCAAACTAATCCTAAAGGAAAACAAAAAAAAATAAATCAAATATAAGATTGATAATTATAAAAATTTATAAAATTATAATTACCAATTAGAAAAATAAAACTTAATAAAATTAAAGCTAAACTAACTTCATAAGAAATTGTTTGAGCCACAGCTCGTAACCCTCCTAATAAAGCATAATTTGAATTTGAAGACCAACCAGCAATTATAACAGTATACACTCCTAATCTAGTACAACATAAAAAAAATAACACTCCTAAATTAAAAGAATACAATTTAATTAAATAAGGAATACATATTCAAATTAATAAAGATAAAAATAATGAAAATACTGGAGAAAAATAATAAGAAATATAATTAGACACTAAAGGGTATGTTTGTTCTTTAGTAAATAATTTTACAGCATCACTAAAAGGTTGTAACAATCCGTTAAACCCAACTTTATTTGGTCCTTTACGAATTTGAATGTAACCTAAAACTTTACGCTCAAGTAAAGTTAAAAAAGCAACCCCTACTATAACACAAATAACTAATAATAATCTTCCAATTAAAGGTAAAATTAAATCATATATAAACAATACTATTTATAATTAAAAATTATATTTATAAATTCTAAATTTATTGCACTAATCTGCCAAAATAGTAAACAAAATTATTAATTTTCAAATAAATTAAAATTATATTTTTTATATTAGGTCCTTTCGTACTACAATATAATAATTTATTAAGGATAGAAACCAACCTGGCTTACGCCGGTTTGAACTCAGATCATGTAAGAATTCAAAGGTCGAACAGACCTAAACTTTAAACTTCTACACCTAAAAATAACTCTTAATCCAACATCGAGGTCGCAATCTTTTTTATCGATATGAACTCTCTAAAAAAATTACGCTGTTATCCCTAAGGTAACTTAATTTTTTAATCCATAATATAGGATCTAAAACTCATAAATCAATGTAAATAATAAATAAAAGTTTATTAAATTTTAATACCACCCCAGTAAAATTTTATCAAAAATATAAATTTTAATATTCTTTATAATTTATAATTTATAAAAATAAAGATCTATAGGGTCTTCTCGTCCTTTAATTATATTTTAACTTTTTAATTAAAAAATAAAGTTCTATAAAAATTTAAAAAAAACAGTATATATCTCATTCAACCATTCATACCAGCCTTCAATTAAAAGACTATTGATTATGCTACCTTCGCACGGTCAAAATACCGCGGCCCTTTAAATTTCAGTGGGCAGGCTAGACTTTATATATAAACCAAAAAGACATGTTTTTGTTAAACAGGTGAACATATTTAATTTGCCGAATTCTTCGTTTAAACCTATCAAATTAATTATATTATATAAATTTATATACTAATTTTATCATAATTTATAATTTTAACTAATTAAAAATTATATTTTAATAAAAAATTTAATTTAAAAATAAATAATTTTAAATAAAAAATAAATTATAACAAATTTATTAATAATAGCTATTTTTAAGCTTATATTTATTTTTTAATTATTAAAAATATAAAAATTTATTTTAAAGCTTATCCCTTAAAATATTATTTTATTCATTTATTAAATTAAAAAAAATTAAATTAATAAAATAAATAAACTAAATTAAATTTATTTCTTAAAAAACTAGATATATTTTAAAACGATTAACATTTCATTTCTAATTATATATTTAAAATAGTTATTCTACAATAACTTTTTTATACAATTAAATCTTTAAAATTCGAGAAAAATTAATATAATAATTTATTATTTAATAAACCCTGATACACAAGGTACAATAAATAAAATTTTCTTTTAAAATAAAAATTTTTCAAATTATTTCAATATTCTTTTACAATACTAATGCACTATAATTAAAATTATTGATTCATTATACATTACTAAAACTAAAATCATTAAAATTATTTTTATTAATAATTTAATAAAAAAAAACAAATTAATAAATAAATATTATCAATTTAAATTGAATTGCACAAATTTCTTTTCAATGTAAATGAAATGCTTTACTAATTAAGCTTTAAATTGTCATTCTAGATACACTTTCCAGTACATCTACTATGTTACGACTTATCTCATTTTAAAAATGAGAGCGACGGGCGATGTGTGCATGTTTTAGAGCTTTAATCATATAAATAATCTATTTTATATTACTATTAAATCCACCTTCATATTTTTATTTCAAAAAATAATTCGTTTAAATAATTTTATTGTAATCCATTTCTACTTAACCATAAACTGCACCTTGACCTGACATTTTATTTAATAAAATATTTAGAAAATTATTAATCTTATAATATATTCTGATGACGGCGATATACAAATTGAAAACAAAATTAAGTTAGGTCCAACGTGGATTATCAATAACAGAACAGATTCCTCTAAATAGACTAAAACACCGCCAAATTCTTTAAATTTTAAGAATATAACTAATACTACTTTAGCATTTCAATTATTTAATTTTAATAATAGGGTATCTAATCCTAGTTTATTATAAAATTTTTATAGCTTAAATTAATCAATAATTAATAATAAATAAATTTAAAAATTTCACCTAATAAATTTATAAATATATTAAATAAACACAATTTAACTAATACTAAAAATTTTTATTTGCATCATTTGTATAACCGCAGTAGCTGGCACAAATTTTACCAATACTATATATTATTACTAATTCAAAATTTCTTTTATAATTAATATTAATTACTGCGAATAATTTATAATTATTTATTTTTAAAATTAATAATAATTCACACAAAAATTTACATGTAAAATAAAATATAAATAAAATATTTAACTAGAATAAAATAATATTAATAACTTAAATTTTGTAATAATAAATTTATTTAAATTTATTATATAATAATATAAAAAATATTTAAATTAATATAAAATTTTATTATTATAATAATTAAAATTTAATAAATAATTTTAGTACATTTCTCCCCAATTAAATTACCCCTATTTTTTTTTTTTTTTTAATTAATTAATTTATAAAAACAATTAATTATTTATTATAAATATAAATTAATTAATTATATTATTTATTTATATAAAAATTATTATTATTAATAATATATTACATTAATTAATTTAAGTGCATATATATATATATATGTATATATATATATATATATAATTTATATAAATTATTTATATATAATTATATCCATATTATAATTAATATAATTATATATATTTAATATAAATTATTTATATATATATAAATATTTTTTTTTTCAAATATAAGACTATTTGGTCTATAAATAAGTACCCATTTTTTATAAATATATTAAATAATAAATGTTTATATTAATATAAATTATTTATATAGTTAAAAGGAAGCCTCTATTATAATATCAAATTTATAAACCGTTATTTTTAATACTAGTATAAAAA